ATTGTGAAGTCTATAAGAGGGGTTGTATTTATTAAACAGATATAGATATATAAGTCTTCCCCTAATATTGCCCTTCTATTTTTATTCCATGAAAATTAAAATTTGAAACACAAAAATTTTCTGAGAATTCCCTATAGGCAACATATATAAATAAGATAACCAATTAAATATCTGTGTAACAATTTATGTTCTGGGGTTTACATCTACCCATATATATTGTTATAATTATATTGTTATAATTGAAATGTAGAAATTGAAAATAAAAAATACTGAATAAACACTGATTAGTTATGTATCATTTTTTAGTTTCTTGTGTCATTAGGAAAACAAAATTTGATATTCAAATCCAAGACTCATTCATGAATTTGCAGCCAGGAGTCAATAGTCAACAGTTCATGGTTCAAATTTGCCATCAACTTGTTTTTTTTAAATACACTTTTTACTTTTCAATAGAAAAGTGAGGGGAAGTTTTTAGGCACTGTGTTTGTGTGTTTTGAGATACGATAGAATCAATCGAAGAAGTGGATCAAATTAAATCAAAAAAAAAAAAAAGGCCCTTATTTTCGGAAAAGAATTAATAAAAAAAGGCTTCAATATACAAGTACAAAAAAGTGGTTCAGTAATCCAACCTTAAGCAGAAAAATTTCCATCTATTTTTTTTTGTATTATTTTGGCGACATGGCCGAGTGGTAAGGCGGGGGACTGCAAATCCTTTTTCCCCAGTTCAAATCCGGGTGTCGCCTGATCAATAAAAGACTCGAAATCTCTTATTCTGTTCTGTTGATATATAACTCACCCCTTTTTCCCCGGCAGCAGAAACGGATTGTGCATTCGGCCTGGGTGTTTTCTAAAAGATTATAGTAAATCTTTGCATCTAGGATTAAAAAGATTCTAATGGTGGAAGGGCTATCACGACTTACAGATCCCCTCTCCTCTATTCTACTACTAATGTAGTGTATACTTGCTAAGTCTTGAATTCCGTTGGATAGACCCCAGATACTAAATCTAATTAAATTAGTTGTGTAAAGACCGGAAGAGCCTTTATATACATATACTTAAATATACTTAATAATAAGAGTACTTACTATATATCTATACAGACTCACGAGAATTTATGAGCGTTCACATTCAATATTAGACTGAATGGAGAATATAATTAACTTCTATAAAGATAAAAACGGGCAAAAAGAACAGGCCTTATTATTCCTATATGTTCCATTCGTAACATTCCATTAAGGTGTCATTGCCTATTTTACTTGTGTTTAGTCTTTCCCAATTAAAAGTCGTATAGGAGTTTAGTAGAAGTTATTGGGATTAGTTCATCAACAGTGTTCGGTCAGAGTCCCTTTTTGACTCTGCGCCGTTGATTCGACTATTATTAATGAGCAATAATGGAATAATTCCTTCATAGAGATAGGGGACATAATTCACATGGATATAGTAAGTCTCGCTTGGGCTGCTTTAATGGTAGTCTTTACTTTTTCCCTTTCACTCGTAGTATGGGGAAGAAGTGGACTCTAGAGGTACTACGAATTGATTGAGGAATCAAACCATATCAATTGTTTTCTAGATCGTTCTGCAACATGTTTTGAATTATTTAAAAAATATCTTCATTTATTACCTTACATTGGATTCTAGTGGAGTAATGTATTTTATGAATAAAATTCTTTCAATCAAAGAGATATTTCCAGGATTCCCATATTTGTATCTCGAAAGCAAAGGGGTACAGATTATTGGAATTTTATTCCAACCAAATTCGTCCTAAATTTTCTATTTCAATGAACGGGCTCTTCCCATAATTTTAGTTTTAGATGGATACTAAAGAAGGCCCGACCCCCCTTTTTTGTTTCCCTCTTTACTTTACTTTTTCCTGCTCAAAAAGAAAATTTTTAAGTGTATACACGATTTCTATGAGAAAAAATTAGGCATAGTGGTTGTATAACAAGAGAGTATGCATAATAAGATCTTGACTTGGGAGTCACATATTGCGCACTTACCGATTCTTTTATTTTTTTTTTTCGAAATTACATTTCGACTTTATCAGGGTTTCAAGCATTAAAAATTTGTGAGGTTTATTATTTTATTATATTATATATTATACTTATTCCCTTTTAAAATACGAAGAAGTGACCATAGAACTCCTGTCAATGGATCAATCCAGTTTTTCTTAGGAATGCTAGAAAAAAATTACGGCTCTTTAATAGATGCCGCTAATGCTTTTTCATTCGTTGATTCTTTCGATAGATCACGAGACTCAGATTGCAAATAAAAAGAAATCTATAAATTATAACTAGAAAGTAAGACAAGACAGTTTTTTAATATTGATCAAAAAAAGATGTATAAAAAAAAGAGAATTGGTTCTATGTAAATTCCATATATTATCTTGATATTTACATTACATATATCAAGATAATATTGTAGATTGATCGACACGAAGTCCCCGTCTTTATTATAAAGTACAACTTTATACACTACACTAAAAATAATAGATATGGTAAGA